TAATCTTTTTATTAATATTTATTTACACCAAATAAATTTAGAAAGTCAATACAATTTATTACCTTTTTTAAAAAAATTTTTAAAAATTACTTTACTAAAAAAAATGATATAATCTTAGCAAGAACAGTTGACAAGTTTTAAATCATATTGAAAGGGGGTAAAAAAATAGCTAAAATTTTTGAAAAATCTTGTAACTTTTCAGATTTTGCATTTCACCTGTTTTTGGGAGAGATTGATTCCCATTCAATTTTTTTTTACAACTTATAAATTTTCCTCAATAAAAATTTAATATTACAATAATCAATATTAATTTATTATATAATAAATATTTAATATATATATAAATGAAATAATGTGTGTTAGGTATTTCTACGTATATATTAATATATTAATTAATAATAATTAAATTAATATATAGTAATTTATAAGATTAGATTAATTAATTAAAGATTTAAAAATATAGTGAACCATATTAATTAACAAAGTTTTACTTAAAAGATCCATATTAAGAATTATTGAAAGTTTATTAGTTTCGGTAATATATATATACATCTATAAATATATAATTGATTTATAAATACAATAGATTAATTAATGATTATTTAATATAAAAATAAATAATATTAATTAAATTAAAATATAATACTTATATTTCAATTTAATTAATCTATTAATTATGAAGAAATTTATTATATATATATATACTGATATATAATACATAATATTATTAATTTTATATATATATATAAATTTATATATATATAAATATTTATTGAAAAAAAAAAAAAT